CTTACGTATCATTGGAAAGTGCATTAACATAAATACAGCAGTAAGCAGAGGCAGTACAAAGGTATGTAAACTATAAAAACGAGTCAAAGTGGATTGCCCCACACTAGCACTTCCACGTAATAACTCCACTAAAGGGGATCCTATTACCGGAATCGCTTCAGGTACACCTGTCACAATTTTGACTGCCCAATAACCGATTTGATCCCAAGGTAAAGAATAACCAGTTACACCAAATGATGCAGTCAATACAGCCAAAACCACACCTGTGACCCAAGTTAATTCACGGGGTTTTTTAAATCCACCTGTGAGATACACACGAAATACGTGCAGGATCATCATTAGAACCATCATACTTGCTGACCATCGATGAACTGATCGGATTAACCAACCAAAGTTGGCCTCCGTCATTATATATTGAACGGAGGAAAAAGCCTCTGTAACGGTTGGTCGGTAGTAAAAAGTCATAGCAAAACCGGTAGCAACTTGTACTAAAAAACAAGTAAGTGTAATTCCCCCTAAACAATAAAATATGTTGACATGAGGAGGAACATATTTACTCGTTATATCATCCGCAATTGCCTGAATCTCAAGACGTTCCTCAAACCAATCATATACTTTATTGAGATAGGTAACTAGTCCGACTCCCCCTCCGAGAACCGTATATGAAAATTTCATCTCGTACGGCTCAAGCAGAAACACACAAATTTTCAACGGATATTAGAAAAAAAGGTTCAAAACTTCATCAGCCACAGGATTGTATCAATTTGCCTTGAAGATATTAAATAAGAAAAATCCAGAATTTCTTCTTTGTGATGATAATGCCAAAAAATCTCAAGTTGGCTCATCTGTCTTTCTTTCCCTTATGTTGATCATTAGAGGCCTCTTGACTTTTCTCTTCCCTATTTTTTATTTATTTTACTAGTAAAATAATAAAAATTTATAGTGGTTTTCTAATAGAAATTATCTTGTTGCGATCCTATGAATCAGTTCAATTAAAACCTTAGATTCATACTAGAGCCACGATGATTGAGTCTCAAGCTAAACAAAAGGCAAGGGTTCTTCGAATAAGAACCGCTTGATGATCATTTATTGAATTGGTGTAATGACTCGACAAAATCGAGAGAAAAAAAAGTTGTCTTTTGGGCAAACAAAATAGGAAAGAAGAAAAATTCTTTTTTTATTAAGAACTACTTGAATTTTTTTTTTCAGTCTGGTTGCGAGGTCTAAATAGTGAGTATGAATCATAGTTCCATTTTTTTTTTTCTTGATCCACTCTATGTATTTCGTGTTCCAGATACTAGAATAAATAATATCCGACGAATTAGAATCATCTTGATAGAGAGAACAGGCCCTTTCTATGTATTATCAATAGGATCACAATTCTAACAAGTCACACACTCATATTCCAGAGATACCAAAACAAAAAAATCCACGGTCGAACTACCAGAATGTCTAGAAATGTGAAGCTTAAAGCAGAAAGACCCTTTTTGGATGGAAAAACTATGACTTCATAGTTTTAGTTAGTAGAAACCTAATTCATTAAAATTCCGTCCAGTAAAACAGAAGAATTATAAATTTCTAAAATGATAGATAGGAATATCGCGAATAAAGCCATTGCAACCCCCATAAAAGGAGTAGTCCCCCAACCCGGAGCGACTTTCCCATATTCCGAATTCAAGGGTTTCAATAAACTACCTGCGCCAGTTCGTTTTGGCCTAGGTCTAGAACTATCTTCAACGGTTTGTGTAGCCATAAATTCTATTTAATCATTGGTGTTGACTTTGTATACTATTCCGTTGTAGTTGTAAATACACGATCTTTATCATAGATCCATTGTAATCTTGAAATTCTATAAAAATGGAAACAGCAACTTTAGTCGCCATCTCCATATCTGGTTTACTTGTAAGCTTTACTGGGTATGCCTTATATACCGCGTTTGGGCAACCCTCTCAACAATTAAGAGATCCATTCGAAGAACATGGGGACTAATTGAAGTAAGAAGTCTCCCAGCTGGGAGACTTCTTACTTCAATTAAATTATTTCATTTTTTAGTCGGAACCTTAGGTGGTTCTCGGAAGAAGATAGCGAAAAAAATTATCCCTAGAGTCGAAACTAAAAGGAACGTATAAACCAATGCTTCCATAGATTCGATCGTGGTTTATTTACAATTATAACTTCCACACCTATTCACTTGTCATTTGGGATTATTTCCCATATAAAAAAAGAAAAAGAGTCAAAGAAAGGACAGGAGATGTTTCCCATATCAAATCAAAAAAAAAAAGAGGTGAAAGATACCATAGCAATGTGGTATCAGATTGTCTGTCTCCTTGTAGTTGGATCCCCAACTTTTTGGAATGTTCCAAATTCCACTTGAGCATCCAAGTCTGGATCAATACCAGCAAAAACATCTCGGAACAAGGTTCGAGCGCCATGCCAAATGTGTCCGAAAAAGAAGAGCAAAGCAAAGGTAGCATGACCAAAAGTGAACCAACCCCTTGGACTGCTGCGAAAAACACCATCTGATTTCAAAGTAGCTCGATCTAATTCAAAAATTTCTCCTAATTGGGCACGCCTCGCATATTTTTTTACAGTAGCAGGATCAGAATAACTTACTCCATTAAGTTCGCCACCATAGAACTCCACCGTTACGCCTACCTGTTCAACACTATATTTGGATTCTGCTCTTCTAAAAGGAACGTCCGCTCTCACAATTCCCTCTTCATCTACCAAAACTACCGGAAATGTTTCAAAAAAAGTAGGCATACGACGTACAAAAAGCTCGCGCCCTTCTTTATCTCTAAAGACGGGATGTCCTAACCATCCAACAGCTATTCCATCCCCATTGTCCATTGAGCCTGCTCTGAATAATCCCCCCTTTGCCGGATTATTACCAATATAATCATAAAAAGCTAATTTTTCGGGAATTTTAGACCAAGCTTCTGATAAACTAAGATTTTCGGCTAACCCATCGCTAACTCTTCGATATATTTCTTGCTGAAAGTATCCCTGATCCCACTGATAACGAGTAGGTCCAAATAATTCGATTGGGGTAGTTGCCGATCCATACCACATAGTTCCGGCAACTACGAAAGCTGCAAAAAAAACAGCAGCGATACTACTGGAAAGTACAGTTTCAATATTGCCCATACGTAATCCTTTGTATAGACGTTGAGGCGGACGGACACTAAGATGGAATAGGCCCGCTAATATGCCCAGTGTACCCGCAGCAATATGATGCGAAGCTATTCCTCCCGGAACGAAAGGATCAAAACCTTCTGCACCCCACGCAGGATTTACAGCTTGTACTTTTCCTGTTAGTCCATAAGGATCGGACACCCATATCCCAGGACCATACAAACCGGTTACATGAAATGCACCAAAGCCAAAACAAGCCACCCCTGCAAGAAATAAATGAATTCCAAAGATCTTGGGCAAATCCAAAGAAGGTTTTCCCGTCCGCTCATCACAGAATATTTCTAGGTCCCAATATACCCAATGCCAGATAGCTGCCAAGAAACACAAGCCAGAAAACACAATATGCGCACCTGCCACACCTTCATAACTCCAAATACCCGGATTCGTTATAGTGCCTCCTGAAATACTCCAACCACCCCACGAATTGGTTATTCCTAAACGAGTCATGAAGGGGATGACGAACATACCTTGTCTCCACATTGGATCCAGAACAGGATCAGAGGGATCAAAAACGGCTAATTCGTATAAAGCCATCGAGCCAGCCCAACCAGAAACTAGAGCTGTATGCATTATATGCACCGAAAGCAATCGACCCGGATCATTCAATACGACAGTATGAACACGATACCAAGGCAAACCCATGGAAATACCCCTTTAGCAAAGAAAAATAGACACGATGTCGTTTTATTTTATCGCATTGGAAAAAACTATCCATATCCTATGTACCTAACCCTTCTAGGGGATTCTGTGTCAGAAAGCGTGAATATTTATTTCATTCCATTAAAAATAAGAAGCCAATTCTGTTTGTAAGAAGAAAGAGAAGCAGATCTATTCTATACTCGATAAGTGCCAATATGCAATGGGTAGCTTGGGCTATTTCGAAAAACGAAGAATAGATCCCTAATCCCTCTTTGTTTATCATTCGAATCACAGATTCCTTTTTCTTTATTCAATCTGTCTTACCTTCCTTATATGTATAATTTTTCAATCTATGTATCATTTCAATCTATGTATTAATAGAATCTATAGTATTCTTATAGAATAAGAAAAAAATGAAGATAATAAACTGCGGATTCTTTCTTTCTCTTCCATTCTTAAGTTTCCATATTAAAGTGTAGTTTTCTTACTTAAATCTAATAATATTAATCTAATATGCCCATTGGTGTTCCAAAAGTACCTTACCGGATTCCCGGAGATGAAGAAGCGACTTGGGTTGACTTATACAATGTTATGTATCGAGAAAGGACACTTTTTTTAGGTCAAGAGATTCGTTGCGAGATCACGAATCATATTACAGGTCTCATGGTATATCTCAGTATAGAAGATGGAATTAGCGATATTTTTTTGTTTATAAACTCCCCCGGCGGGTGGCTAATCTCAGGAATGGCGATTTTTGATACGATGCAAACGGTGACACCAGATATATATACAATATGCCTCGGAATAGCCGCGTCCATGGCCTCCTTCATTCTGCTTGGAGGAGAACCCACTAAACGTATAGCATTCCCCCACGCTAGAATTATGCTTCACCAACCGGCTAGTGCTTATTATCGGGCAAGGACACCAGAATTTTTACTAGAAGTGGAAGAGTTACACAAAGTTCGCGAAATGATCACAAGGGTTTATGCACTAAGAACAGGCAAGCCTTTTTGGGTTGTATCCGAAGACATGGAAAGGGATGTTTTTATGTCAGCAGACGAAGCCAAAGCTTATGGACTTGTCGATATTGTAGGGGATGAAATGATTGACGAGCACTGCGATACTGATCCAGTATGGTTTCCAGAAATGTTTAAGGATTGGTAGTGGCTGAATTTCTTGTAAATTTATTTCAAACCTAAATTCGGGTTTTATGCGATTTTATAGAAAATAGAAATACTTCATGATGATGAATCATCAGGTTAAGATCGATCTAAACCAATCCATTTTTTTCTATATACATACGACATGCCAACGGTTAAACAACTTATTAGAAATGCAAGACAGCCAATACGAAATGCTAGAAAAACGCCCGCGCTTAAGGGATGTCCTCAGCGTCGAGGAACATGTGCTAGGGTGTATGTGCGACTCGTTCAGATCATGAGTTCAAACAAATAAGACAATTTTTGAAATATCCATGATCGGTACCAATGAATAGGATAGAGCTTCTCTCCCTAGATTTCTACGGTATATGGAATTTATGGTTTCCTTTGGTGCAAATCCAATCATCTAGATTGGAAGAAGCAATTCCCCCATTGGTAGCAAATGGTTATCGATTAAGCGGAGGAAATAGTAATAAAAAGAAAAGGCTTATGCTCCTTTATCTTAAAAGAACGGACTAAAGGGTCAGCTACTTAGCCAACTTTCATAATTAAATACCGTCACTGTATGAATAACTCTTATTTATTGTGAAAAGAGCGATTTACTCTATAATGGATAGGTAGAGCCAAAGACTGTGAACTATACAAGTTCACAATACTTTTTGATGAAAGAAAGGGCTCCGGTGTATAGAGAGGGCCTCACCGTTTAAAAGAGAACCATAGAAACGATGGAACCCACTGTTTTTTTAGTATCATTAGAATTTGTTATTTCTATGCGAAATAACTGAAGGGGATAGAATAAAAAATCGTGGTTGGGAAGGTTATAGTAGCAAAAGCCATTGGAATTAATATTTTATATATCGGAATAATCCGTTTTGTTATTAATGGGAAAAAGAACGGTTAAAAGAAGAGAAATCATTAGTTATTCATTAAGGTTAATTTGATTCAATGACCAGAGTTCCGCGAGGATATATAGCTCGGAGACGACGAACAAAAATGCGTTCATTTGCCTCAAACTTTAGAGGGGCTCATTTAAGACTTAATCGAATGATTACTCAACAAGTAAGAAGAGCTTTTGTTTCTTCTCATCGAGATAGAGGCAGGCAAAAGAGGGATTTTCGTCGTTTGTGGATCACTCGGATAAACGCAGCAACACGGATATATAAAGTATTCGATAGTTATAGTAAATTAATACACAATCTGTACAAAAAGGAATTGATTCTTAATCGTAAAATGCTTGCACAAGTAGCTGTATTAAATCCAAATAATCTTTACACGATTTCCAATAAAATAAAGACCATCAATTAAAGGGATAAAAAAGTAATATACAGGAATAATTAAAACTGAATTCCCGGAGAGGGAACTCCGGGAAGATACAATAAATTAAGATTAAGTGGTAGGAATCAACGAGCATGTTACAATAAATAAAAAACTATTTCTTTTTTCCCATTTTTCTTTCTTTTCTTATAACAAACAAAAGAATCTAAACTGGATTACTTTATTTATATAGGAGTCTGACCCTTTCGAATAAAACATCAACAATCGGAACTTAAGCTCCGATTGTTGTTTCTTAAATTCTGGTTGGAGTTTCTTAAATTTTGATTGGAATTGAACTTTTGTGTTAATTGAGGAATATGTCTATTTTTTCTGTGTCTAGGACCAGTAATTATTGAAATTGACTGAGCTTGAAATTGCTTCTCATTTTCATAGTTACGAAATGGTAAAAAAGATAAAATACGAGCCTGTTTTATAGCAAGAGTAATTAATCGTTGTTGTTTCAAGGTTAATCTATTTATTCGTCTGGATAATATTTTTCCTTGTTCACTAATAAATCGATTAATTAAGCTCATGTTTCTATAATCAATTCGATCCCCCGGACCAATTCGGGAACGCCTACGAAAAGGTTGTTTGGATTTACGAAAAGGTTGTTTGAATTTACGAAAAGGTTGCTTGGATTTATGAAAAGTTTGTTTGGATTTACGAAAAGGTTGCTTAGATTTACGAAAAGGTTGTTTAGATATATACATGATTTATTCCTTATTTAAAAATTTGAAAAAAAAAAATGGATTTCTTTATTTTATTAATTTTGGATCCAAAAGAAGTAGTCTTTCTTTGGTCCATATATTATTTGATTCATATACTATATATAAAAAAACCTCTATACATATGAAATAATATCTACCTAAAGTGGATTTGTATTTTGTATTCTATCTATCTTCTATATATTAAATAACAAATTCTTACTCTTTCTATTCTTTAGAAAAATCAAAAACACGATGCTCCTATTTCTTTATTTCATTATGAGTCGTATGCTTGCGGCAATAACGACAAAATTTTCTTAATTCTAATTGTCCGGGTGTATTGTGGCGATTCTTTTGAGTACTATATCTAGAAATCCCCGTCGATTCCTTATTGGTACCCTTTCGAACACAACTGATACATTCCAAAATCACTCTGATTCTAACATCTTTGCCCTTGGCCATGAACCTCCTTTCCTTTTTGGATCGACTTAACTTAATTCTTATACCTGTTCTTTTATTCTTCTATATTGGATCCGAAAAAGAAGAATAAAATCCAATAGAATAAAAAATGGAGAAATAATTAAAGAATACAATCCTTGTCGAATTAGCAAGGATTTTGCTTCGAAATCCTTTCATTTAAGTAGCAAGCCCAGCTCTTTCTATGCTCGAATTTGTGAGGCCTGACTTAGCTTGGATACCGCATTTTTGATGATTCTGAGGTTCAACCCAATCCATCTTTTCTTTCTTTTTGCTTCGTATACTAAAAAAGGATTGAAATAAAATTTTCGTCATGTCACGAAGAATTCTATCTCTCGTATAGGAATAACTAGAATTAAAAAAAAGGGAATGACAAAGCATCTGGGAATAAACGATTAATTTCTATCAATAAACCTGCTAAAGCCCCAAACCATAGAGTACTTAGCACGGGTGCTACAGAGAGATATGTTTTTATATCCCGCATTGAAAATCCTCCTTCCTTATTGGAATACATATATGATCAGATACTCTTGCCCAAGATCATTTGTATTTCTTTATTTAGGCGAAATTCCTAACTAAAAAAACAAAATCAATATTCTATATATATAGAATGAACCATATAGACGAGATTTTCCTATCCCTAAAAAAGAAAAAGATGACCCCTTCTTCCTATACATTACTAAGGAATAGTAATCTTTCTTTTATAGGTGAAATTCAACTGGATTTTAGATATATACCCTTCCTTGATTATATGAGACCAAAAACAAGAAATGACAAGAAAGTTCTATATAGATAGAGAAATAGAAGAAAATTACGATGTGGAAAACAAGAAAGGAATTGTGTACAATGGCATTGTACAACAATTTGTAAAAGGGATGTAGCGCAGCTTGGTAGCGCGTTTGTTTTGGGTACAAAATGTCACAGGTTCAAATCCTGTCATCCCTACCTATTACTTCTCTCTTCTTTATGGGCAGTAGCGGGGAGATCCATTAAAGTGTATATAACTTGAATTTGTGGATACTATACGTACGTGAGACACGTTAGGAGTAGAAAAGGATTTTCTTTTTGAAAGCGCTCTTAGTTCAGTTTGGTAGAACGCGGGTCTCCAAAACCCGATGTCGTAGGTTCAAATCCTACAGAGCGTGATTCCATCTATCTTATGTCGAAACAGAGTAAAATAACTTAAAAAAAAAAGTCGAATTACAACTCCAATTTGACCTCCTCTCTAGTCTGGAGGAGGCCAATAAAAAAATAAATATTACTCAATCAAAGATCCAACTGATCCCCACGCCTGTATTGCAAATACGCAGTCACGAATAATCCCGCTAAAGTAATAGGAATTAGGCCTAAGACGATTCCAAATAGAAAAACTTCAATCATTTTGATTTGTTCGAGGGGATAAAAAAAGAGGTACGATCTATCTCTAAATAATAGTCTAAATTATCCACGAATCTCAATGACCAAAAAAAGAATTGGTAATTAGCGTGGAAAAAGGTCCTATAATATCAGGAATCCAAAAGAAAGATTCTTATTTTCTGACTTATTCATTCAATTTATTTCAAATAAGACGTATCTTGTTCAAGCCAATAAATAGAGCTGGGGTTATAGTTAAAGCAGCCAGTAGAAAACCGAAATAACTAGTTATAGTAAGCATGAAGGGGTTAAATTCCATTTTTTTTTTTTTTACTACACCACATATGTTGGTAAAGCACTTACCTAAGTTATGTTATGGAAAATTCCTAATTCATCGGTTATTTTAGATAATACTAAAAAACAAGATAGAGGGAGATACAGAAGTGTAAAAGAAAATTGATTCATCAGATGGGACATGAGTCCCTAATTCCGAATCAAGAGATTTATTGTGGAATCTGTCAGTTAAGTAAAGTAATAATATTAAGAACTAGATCATCTAAACCCATTGAAAAATGAAATTGGATTTTTGGGGAATTTTGGAATAAAAGATAAATAAAGAATGGAATTTGAAAAAAGTTCTTTCTATTTCAGATTATTTCTTTTTCAATAGGATTTAATCCTCTTTTTAGAGCAAATGGGCGTCCCCTATTCCTTCTTAATGGAATAAGAGGAGAAGAAAACCATTCCACGACTCCCGAAGGCCCCCCTGAAAAAGGGAAAAATTTACTTTATTTTTATTTATTCATTTTTCGAACCCCAACCAAAGTTGATTCGAAGACGAGTTACTTCAATTATCTTTTTCTTTTAAGTTCTATCTTCTGTCTTTCCCTATTTCATCTCGTAAAGTTACATGCTTGCTGTTTGGTTAAGAAAATTAGACCTAATCCAACAAACAAGATAGGATTGATTACGAATCTTGATTCTTCAAAGAATGTATTCCGTTTCTTTCATAACGGATTATCTACTATTCGATTTTCTATTTTTTAGATAGTATTTTATACTAACCAATTTAATTCCTTAAAGGGAAAAGTTGGATTCGAATAAAACTTTTAACTAAAAAGGGATAGATTTCGCATATACTTATCCTTGTATTGCGTCAATATGAGAATATCCTTCCTAAATTCTTTATCCAAACCTATTGATCATTAACTTAGGTTTTCCCAAGATCCTGGTCACTATTCCAAATTAAATTATTCTACTATTCCGAAGACAATGAAAATAAGTAGGACCCCAAAAATTGGGGTTTCTATTGATGCCTTGAATAACATGTAGTTTCCCTATAGACAAAGAACAAAGAAGGAATTCTGTTTCGGGACCAAGCCAAACAGGATTGCTGTGCCATAGGAAGGATAGCTATACTAATTCGGTATACTCAAAATACACCTTTGGTACAAAATTGACAATCTCACAAGGATGAAATATCAGTAATTTTCTATTTACTGGTTGATCCCATCTTTTACGGAATCAATTCCTTTTTTGAATGTACAAAAATTTGGGGAGCTCGGCATGTCTGGAAGCACGGGAGAACGTTCTTTTGCTGATATTATTACCAGTATTCGATACTGGGTTATTCATAGCATTACTATACCTTCCCTATTCATTGCGGGTTGGTTATTTGTCAGTACGGGTTTAGCTTATGACGTGTTTGGAAGTCCTCGGCCAAACGAATATTTCACGGAAAGTCGACAAGGAATTCCATTAATAACCGACCGTTTTGATTCTTTAGAACAACTAGATGAACTTAGTAGATCCTTTTAGGAGGCCCCCAATGACCATAGATCGAACCTATCCTATTTTTACAGTGCGATGGCTGGCTGTTCACGGATTAGCTGTACCCACGGTTTTTTTCTTGGGATCAATATCAGCAATGCAGTTCATCCAACGATAAACTAAATTCCAACTATAGAACTATGACACAATCAAACCCGAATGAACAAAATGTTGTATTGAATCGTACCAGTCTATACTGGGGTTTATTACTCATTTTTGTACTTGCTGTTTTATTTTCCAATTACTTCTTCAATTGAGAGAAGGTAGAGAGTAGTAAGAATTCTCTTATCCCATTTGGAAGGATACCATCCTTAGAACTATCCATGACTGTTTTTGTCTCTAGCACGACCACTTGAGAAAATGTGGAGGAAAGTAGGGGAAATGGCCGATACTACAGGAAGAATTCCTCTTTGGCTGATAGGTACTGTAACCGGTATTCTTGTGATTGGTTTAATAGGTGTTTTCTTTTACGGTTCGTATTCCGGATTGGGTTCATCTCTATAGTAATCGGAGGAGCCAGATTGTAAACATGAAAAAGTAGGAGCTTAGCGGGTCCTTACCCCCTTTATCTGATTAGAGCGGAAAGGACCCGCGGAATTCTTATAACGCGATTTTAATCTATTTCATAATCTATAAATTGGTTACCTATTTCTATTTGTAAAAATAACAAAGAGAAAGCCTTTGCTTTGATGGTTAGAGTCCTTCTATTTATTCTTTTGTTTGTTAATAATGTTAGTGAAGCAATCCGTTGGTGGGTTTAAAGCGCCTGCCTTTCCTTTCGCCCATAAAATTTATTTACTTCACTCTTATGAAGCAACAACAAAGAGTGGATCAATTAAGGATCCAATATTTTATTCCACGAAGGAAGTATCCTCCAAATCTTTTATTTAGTTTAGAGTAATAAACTAATAAAACCTTAATCAAAACTACTCCACTAGCCTAAAAAAAAAACCACCCTTTAATGGAAGGGAAGGGTATACTTTTTTTTTTACAAAATTTCTGTAAGTTCGAAGTTGAACTTAATTGAAAAAGTCAAGCAATTCTATCTGCTCACAAAAAATTTGTCCCCCGCCATACTTTACTTTCCCTCTGTTTGTCCACTACCGCACTCGAACCTAAGCAAAGGAAGTCCAAGAGACAGACCCGAATAAAGAATAAATAGTAATCTTTGGCAAAACAAATAAGAAGAAAAAGGATTCTTACTTCGATACAAGAAGAATCGACACAAGAAAAAGGCTTTTTTGCCTTTTTCTTGTGCCCAATAGAGGATTACGAAGACCCGCAATTCCTCCTAAAAGGACTTGTTTTGTTCCTTTTATTGTTCTCGCCTCTGCCTTGGATTCTCTTCTTTTGCATGAAATAGAAATACGGAATTCCAGAAATCGAGACTTTTTACCAAATTAATGGAATTAATGGTAAGAAATCCCGGGATCTAGAAATTCATTTCGTACAATTGAACCTTTTCAAACTGTTTCTTTTTGAGAACCAAAAAGACTTGTGCTAAAATAACAGATGCGAAAAAGAACAAAAGGCCTTGGACGCGTAATGGATCCTGAAGCACTATTTCTGCATCCCCCTGACCAAACCCTCCCACATTAGGATTGCTTGTTAATGGTTGATCAACCTTGATTGATTCCCCCTCTGAAACAAGAAGTTCTGGCCCGGGAGGTATAATATCAATCACTTGGCGCCCATCCGACGCATCAACTATGGATATTTCATATCCCCCCTTTTCTTTACGTAGTATTTTTTTTACTATACCTGTTGACGTAGCATTATAAACTGTATTGTTACTCTTGCTACCATCGGGATAGATCTGTCCCCTTCCTCGGTTTCCCCCTACATATATGGGATATTTTAAGAAATGAACGTCTTTTTTTGTAGCGGGATCGGGGGAAAGAATGGGAAAGACAATTTCACTATATTTCTTACCGGGAACAGGGCCTATCACAAGAATATTTTTTTTATTGGGACGATAACTCTGAAAAGAGAGATTTCCTATCTTTTCTTTCAACTCAGGAGAAATACGGTCGGGTGGCGCTAATTCGAATCCCTCAGGCAAAATAAGAACAGCACCCACATTCAACCCTCCCTTTTTCCCATTAGCAAGAACTTGTTTCAGCTGCATATCATAAGGGATTCGAAGAACTGCTTCAAATACAGTATCGGGAAGCACAGCTTGGGGAACTTCAATATCCACGGGCTTATTAGCTAAATGGCAGTTGGCACATACAATTCGTCCAGTTGCTTCCCGCGGGTTTTCATAACCCTGCTGCGCAAAAATGGGATATGCATTTGAAATAGATGTCCGAGTTATTACGTATATCATGATCGATACAGAAATCGATCGAATCATCTGTTCCTTTAACCAAGAAAAAGTATTTCTATTTTCCATGTCCAATCGCGGATCCCGGAATTTCTACAATAAATTAGATAGGTAGCTAAGTTAATCTAGTTCCCTATACACGAGTCTGTTGTCAACAGTTGTACTGGAATGATGAATACCTTGAGCAGGTAGAAATAGAAAGAATTTTGCTAAAAAGAAAAAGGGCTTTCTTTCTAAAGGAAGAAAAATGCTAATTTTATTAATATTAGGAAAACCGATTATGCTTCACTAATTGAATGATAAATGACTACAAGCGAAGGAGATAGACGGTTTAAACAAAAAAAAACCCAAAATTTCAAACACGTGTCTAGAATCACAGGAAAACTACAAACAAAAATAGTGAAAATTAGCTCGTTAGGAGCCCATCCAAGATCGTTGTAGACCCAACGAATTAGTAGTTCCCAACCGCGGGTGGAGTGAAATCCAACAAAAAAATCCGTAACTAAAAGAATAAAAAAAGCTTTTATTGAGTCATTTAAGTTATAGAAGAATTCCTGAACCCAAGAATTCAAAATGACAAGTTCCTCTTTACCCAGAAAAAAAGAACCACTTAGAATAGCCAAACAGATTATATTTGTTGAGAAATGCAAAATGATATGGAGATGGTCTTCATTATCTATTTTGGCCAATTGTATTATTTCCTTGTGTATTCCTATAGGAGGTTTTTGTACATGTGTCTTCGGTTTCTCTTTTATCATTTCGTCCAAGAGAAAAAGCTCTTCCAATTCTATGAATCCTTCTAGAATCCTTTTCTCTTGAATATCCGTTAAGAGAGTTTCAGGTTGCCTGGTATTCCACCAATTCTTAATCCAAAGTTCCAGACATTTGTTAAAAGAGAAAGAGACTCCCCAGGGCAAAAGTACGATAAATACAAGATATAGGAAAGAAGGCAATGCTTTCTTTTTTTTCATTTTTGATCTGTAAATTGAGTTGTTAATGAATCTGCTTCATTCGCTGACTCTATATGATATTTCTTTTTTTTTTTTTGAAGCAAAAATTCTATAACAAGGTTTGAGACCTTGTGTTTGTATCTATTTCTCTTTTTGTATACTAGTGGAATTTCATTGTATTGGATTCTTTCTTAGATCTAAATGGAGTGGAATAGAGAAATAGAATAAAAAAAAGCCCTTTCTTTCATATGAAAAGGGAAGAATATTAGGCCATATATCTCACTTGGACAAAACAAATTAGAAGCAATTTTCTCTTATCCTCGGTTGTTCCTTCCTTTAGATAAATACTCGAAAATACCCTTACAATTTAAATTCAAAAAATACAATTTAAATTCAAAAAATTGCAATTGGTACTCAAAATACTTCAATTGGTACGCGCAAGAAATAGGCTAATTCGGCAGCTTTTTGTTCAATTTCTCGTGGAGTAAAAAATTTCTCATCAGTACGAGTCAAGGGAATGACCCCCTGGCCGCGTATTTCCATATAAAGGATACGACGAGGATAAAGACCCTCTTTAACCTGAATTCTAATTGATTGGATATCCCGCACAAGGAATCGAAGGAAGATGCGACGTTTTATTCCAGGGAATCCCCAACGAAAAATGCACACTATTCCCTCTTTTCTATCAAATCGGTCATAACCACTGCCTACATTCCACAAAATAGTGCACCACAAATAGGAGCTAATGAATAGGCCCGCGATTCCGTAGAAAGACATCACGACCCCCTGTGGAAAAAAAAGAATTTGTTGAGATGGAAGTACGGATATCATATTCTTACCAAGATAACTGGAAGCCCCAACCGCTAAGAATCCTAATGAACCTAGAAAAAGAATACAGGCCCAGAAAAAATTACCTCTTTTTCGAGAACCTTTTAGAAGTTCTATCCATATGTGTTCTGATCGCCAATTCATATTAGATATACTAAATCCAGCAGCGGTTAATTGAAATTGAGAGAATAAGCTAAATGATTTTGACTTTACTTTTTTTGATTCTGAAATCGCCTTCAGCAGCTAGTACTCCTGTGAAATAATTGGTTAGATACATTGACTTTCTATTCAAAAAAATTCCTGGATCCACTTAAAAAAACTCGCTATACTCGGCTACGGATATGTATGCATTTATGCTCGTAGCCTATATCTGCATCGATCGAATAGACGTTTTTCATTTGTGTGTAGAAAGAGCTACATACCCTATCATATTAATATATTACTTACACTAAAAAATATTTGTATTATGATCCCTGGAAATACATTGAGAAAATTTGGCCCCGTCGGTTCTAGACAATCTTATTTTTCTGCACATAAAGAAATAAAGAAGCCATTGCAATTGCCGGAAATACTAAGCCTACTAAAGGCACGAAAATAGAGGGTAAGTTTAAATCTGTCATAGAATAGGTGTCTCAATTCCAATTTACTATTTCTATCTATTCAAAATATATCTTAAGATTCTTATGATATAATTAAGTATATCTATTATAAGGAATATTGACTATTGTATTTTTGAGTTTGCAAAATAAAGATTTTTTATCGCTAAATAATACTAACTAAAGTATTCTATATCGATAAAAAAATGAATGGAATGGATAATTTGATTTTTCTTTTTCCATTCTCATGGCCTTTCTATCTTTCTAATCGAACTTGAAATTGGATTCAAAAGAAAGCAATTGTGAAAATGAAAGAAATACCTCTTTCAGAATCCCCTTTAATTTAAAAATTTAAAAAGTAGAAGTGGAATAGAATAACCCGGTTGAGGAGTAAAGATCATACGTCTGTAATGCATTGTATGTCCCAGAATAGGTCCCATTCTTCTACCCTTTCCGGGTAGTCGATGGCTATTCACAGCTACTACCTTAACACCAAAGAAGAGCTCGACCCAATGCTTTATTTCTGTCTTAGTGAATCCCGATTCGACATTTTTAGAAGTATATTGATTCTTTCCCAATAAATGAAGATTCTTTTCTGCAAATACTGCGTATTTGGTTCCATTATCGTATGATAATACTCTATTTTGATTTGTATTTGTTTATTGTATTATACCTTTCTATATTCTAGATATATAGAATAGAAGAATCTCGATTTGTCAAGTCTCATCATCGTATCAAGATATATTTAAATTTGGCTCGATCTTTTAAAAGATCGAGCCAAATTTAATTTCAATCAATTAGAAGAATAAAGAAGAATTACTGCATTTCGTAACTCATTTTTTCTCTTTCTATTTCGCTTCTTTTTTATTTAGATCTTCTTTACTGTGTTTACGTTTTCCTCATCTATGGTATCTACCGGCTTGAAGTCGAATGTGATCGCTTTCCATACTTCACAAGCTGCGGCTAGTTCAGGACTCCATTTGCAAGCTGCTCGGATAATTTCATTACCTTCACGAGCAAGATCGCGCCCTTCGTTACGAGCTTGTACACAGGCTTCTAAAGCCACCCGATTAGCTGCTGCACCTGGTGCATTCCCCCAAGGATGTCCTAAAGTTCCTCCACCAAATTGTAATACGGAATCGTCTCCAAAGATTTCGGTCAGAGCTGGCATATGCCAAACATGAATACCCCCTGAAGCCACCGGTATAACACCTGGCATGGATACCCAGTCCTGCGTGAAAAAGATACCGCGAGAACGATCTTTTTCAATATAATCATCGCGCAATAAATCAACAAAACCTAAAGTCATTTCGCGTTCCCCTTCTAACTTACCTACTACTGTACCGGCGTGGATATGATCTCCCCCAGACATACGCAATGCTTTAGCTAATACACGGAAATGCATACCATGATTTTTCTGTCTATCAATAACTGCATGCATTGCTCGGTGAATGTGAAGAAGTAGGCCGTTGTCGCGGCAATAATGAGCCAAAGTAGTATTTGCGGTGAATCCTCCAGTTATGTAGTCATGCATTACAATAGGAACCCCTAATTCCCTCGCAAATACAGCTCTCTTCATCATTTCTTCGCATGTACCTGCAGTCGCATTCAAGTAATGCCCCTTGATTTCGCCGGTTTCGGCTTGTGCTTTATAAATTGCTTCGGCACAAAAGACAAAACGGTCTCTCCAGCGCATAAATGGTTGTGAGTTTACGTTTTCATCATCTTTGGTAAAATCAAGTCCACCGCGTAGACACTCATAACATGCTCTACCGTAATTTTTTGCGGATAATCCCAATTTTGGTTTAATAGTACATCCCAATAAAGGACGACCATACTTGTTCAACTTATCCCTTTCAACTTGGATACCATGAGGCGGACCTTGGAAAGTTTTTGCATAAGCAGCAGGAATTCGTAGATCCTCCAAACGTAGAGCACGTAGGGCTTTGAAACCAAATACGTTACCCACAATGGAAGTAAACATGTTAGTAACAGAACCCTCTTCAAATAGATCTAATGGATAAGCTATATAACAGATATATTGACTGTCTTCCCCAGGAACGGGTTCGATGTGATAGCATCGTCCTTTGTAACGATCAAGACTGGTAAGTCCATCAGTCCAAACAGTTGTCCATGTACCAGTAGAAGATTCCGCAGCTACTGCAGCCCCTGCTTCTTCAGGCGGAACCCCGGGCTGAGGAGTTACTCGGAATGCTGCCAAGATATCAGTATCCTTGGTTTCGTATTCCGGGGTGTAGTAAGTCAATTTATAATCTTTAACACCAGCTTGAAATCCAACACCTGCTTTAGTTTCTGTTTGTGGTGACATAAGTCCCTCCCTACAACTCATGAATTAAGAATTCTCACAACGACAGGGTCTACTCGATATGGACTAAGCGTAAATGAAACCTTTGCAAAAATCTTAAAAAAAAAAGATATTCAATTAATATCAACTCATTAAATAAAAAAGAGAGTATGCTTAAGTTAATGAATATGTTTCATTCATATATAATGCGTACACCCTGTGTACGTTCTATCCTATAGGAATTCTACTATAGGAATTCGATAGGAATTGAGTTGTTGTTATGGTAAGTTAACATGGTTCATTATTAAACCATAGATTTGATTCACCAAATCCATCATTATTGTATACTCTTTGATAGATATAGCGCAACCCAAACTAATCCCTTAATCCTTATTTTACAATTTTATAAGTTCTTATCTTAATAGGCCCCTTTTTATTTTGAATCTAAATACCTAAATACTAAGAAAATTCTCTGTTGACAGCAATCTATGCTTCACAGTAGTATATATTTTGTATATCGAAGTCCTAGACAGGAAAGTAGAAGAGGCAAAGATCCTTGACAAAAGGAAAAATGTCTATGAAAAAAAAGATTGATTGAACTTTCCACCAGACTCATTCCATGAGTAAACGAGTGAATGGGATTCGCTTAGGTAACGAAATCAAGTGCTAGTCCCCTTTTCTTTTTTATTGAATTAACTAATTCATTTTTTTGATTTTTGGATATTTTTTTATTTGATTTGGCATTATTCAACAAGAAAAAAAAAGAAAAATTTCGACAAATTCCTTTTTTTTTAGAATTATGTGATAATTATGAGAACCAATTCTACTACTTCGCGTCCAGGGGTTTCCACAATTGAAGAAAAAAATGCAGGGCGTATTGATCAAATTATTGGACCCGTGTTGGATATCACTTTTCCCCCGGGCAAGTTGCCTTATATTTATAACGCTTTGATAGTAAAGAGTCGGGACACTGCCGATAAGCAAATTAATGTGACTTGTGAGGTACAACAATTATTAGGAAATAATCGAGTTAGAGCTGTAGCTATGAGTGCTACAGAGGGGTTGATGAGAGGAATGGAAGTGATTGACACAGGAGCTCCTCTTAGTGTTCCGGTCGGTGGAACTACTCTCGGACGAATTTTTAACGTTCTTGGGGAGCCTATTGACAATTTGGGTCCTGTAGATACTAGTGCAACATTCCCTATTCATAGATCCGCGCCTGCCTTTATTGAGTTAGATACGAAATTATCTATCTTTGAAACAGGTATTAAGGTGGTCGATCTTTTAGCTCCTTATCGGCGTGGAGGAAAAATCGGACTATTTGGGGGGGCAGGAGTAGGTAAAACAGTACTCATCATGGAATTAATCAATAACATTGCTAAAGCTCATGGAGGCGTATCCGTATTTGGCGGAGTAGGGGAACGGACTCGTGAAGGAAATGATCTTTATATGGAAATGAAAGAATCTGGAGTAATTAATGAAAAAAATATTGAGGAATCAAAGGTAGCTCTAGTCTATGGACAAATGAATGAACCGCCGGGAGCTCGTATGAGAGTTGGTTTAACTGCCCTAACTATGGCAGAATATTTCCGAGATGTTAATAAGCAAGACGTGCTTTTATTCATCGATAATATCTTTCGTTTTGTTCAAGCAGGATCGGAGGTATCCGCCTTATTAGGGAGAATGCCCTCTGCAGTGGGTTATCAACCTACCCTTAGTACAGAAATGGGTTCTTTACAAGAAAGAATTACTTCTACCAACAAGGGATCGATAACTTCGATCCAAGCTGTTTATGTACCTGCGGACGATTTGACCGACCCTGCTCCTGCCACAACATTTGCACATTTGGACGCTACTACCGTACTTTCCAGAGGATTAGCTTCCAAGGGTATTTATCCCGCAGTAGATCCTTTAGATTCAACCTCAACTATGTTACAGCCTCGGATCGTTGGCAAGGACCATTATGAAACTGCGCAAAGAGTTAAAGAAACTTTACAGCGTTACAAGGAACTTCAGGACATTATTGCAATTCTTGGGTTGGATGAATTATCGGAGGAGGATCGTTTAACTGTAGCAAGAGCACGAAAAATTGAGCGGTTCTTATCACAACCGTTCTTTGTGGCAGAAGTTTTTACCGGTTCTCCAGGAAAGTATGTTAGTCTTGCAGAAACAATTAGGGGGTTTCAACTAATCCTTTCCGGAGAATTAGATGGCCTACCCGAACAGGCTTTTTATTTGGTGGGGAACATCGATGAAGCTAGCACGAAAGCTATAAACTTAGAAGAGGAGAACAAATTGAAGAAATGAAATTAAATCTTTATGTACTGACTCCTAAACGAATTATTTGGGATTGTGAAGTGAGAGAAATCATTTTATCTACTAATAGCGGCCAAATTGGTGTATTACCAAACCACGCCCCCATTAACACAGCTGTAGATATGGGTCCTTTGAGAATACGCCTCCTCAACGACCAATGGTTAACAGCGGTTCTGTGGAGTGGTTTTGCGAGAATAGTTAATAATGAGATCATCATTTTAGGAAATGATGCAGAACTGGGTAGTGACATTGATCCAGAAGAAGCTCAACAGGCACTTGAAATAGCCGAAGCTAACTTGAGTAGAGCTGAGGGTACGAAAGAATTGGTTGAAGCAAAGCTAGCTCTCAAACGGGCTAGGATACGAGTCGAGGCTATCAATTGGATTCCCCCATCCAATTGAAGACAATCCAAAGGTTTCGTTGATACAAAGAAAAAGGAAAGAAGGGTAGAAAAAGTTATTAGATAGCGAAGCGAAGTAAGTCCAATGCTATCTAGTAATTTTTCTACCTACCTACCTACTATTGGATTTGAACCAATGACTCCCGCCGTATGAAAGCAGTACTCTAACCACTGAGTTAAGTAGGCAATTTATCATCACAAAAGAAGCCGCATTACTTCGATCGATTATAGATCGAATCCTTTTTATAAGCAATACCGCTCCATTATTGGTATAGTATTCCGTTATTGGTATGGTATATAGTAAATAGATCAAAGGGATATCCTATGGCATTACAGAATATTCATCTTGACAAGAAATTATCTATATGTTAAGATATCTCTGACAAGGGCTATAGCTCAGTTCGGTAGAGCAACTCGCTTACACGTGCGCCAATGCTTTTCAAGGGAATTTATTATGCAATGAACATAATTGACCTTATTGCAAAATCAATGTCTTACTTCATGGATTCGAGAGAATAGGAGAACAGTAGCCTGACAAACAGTCGGTTCAGTCCGATTCGGGTGCCAATTCTGGTGCCTAATCAAATAGAACCACTATTGATTTGCTAGTTGATAAGGTAAATATCCAACCCACTCAATGCTAGGCTTAATGAGGATAAGGGCCTCCAAAAAACTTCTTTTCGTTCTATGAACTTTAAGGTGTATGAAGTCTCATAGTCAACTCTTGCAGCGGAACGATAGAGACTCCATTTCACTTAGGTTGATTTAATTTAGGCCGGAGGCAGACCTAAGTCAAGGTAATCCTCCTTTGAAACACTTTGGTATTGCTCCTAGATAGATCATAATACAAATAAATCAATCAGAGCACAGGAGCCATCTTATTATCTTTCCGTAAAGAAAAACTATGGCGGATTAACTGATCTTTACATCAGTTGATGAAAGAGCCCAATGCAGAAAAATGCATGTTGGGTCTTTGAAACAGTTCGAATCATTTCGATAATAATCCCGTTTGATCTGTTTTACCGAGAAGGTCTACGGTTCGAATCCGTATAGCCCTACTAATATATATGTCTTTTTTTTAGATTTTAGGATGGATATCCTATGTATCCTTTAGTATAGTTTTCTTTTCCTTATTTAGTACTTGTTTATAGACTCGACGGTCGCTTGCGACCTAGAATAGAGATAAAAGCATTACCATAGGCTGATTTATCGAAAATCATAGAGACAGGAAAAGAAAAAAGAATTTCGATCAAATCAATAGAAGGAAAAATCCCTTATCTGATTTGAATTCCATCCTTCTTCAAATAAAATAGGATATGCCCTAAGTCCCTAGACTTTCCTATAATGACTGCAACGATTTTCTCCATTTTGCGAATTCCTATTTTGTTTGAAGTATATTACTATAATATACATTATGTAAAAATATACATTATCTAAATCGAAAGAAAATAAAAAGAAAGAGTAAATAATAAAACAGGATATTCTGTTTCAAAATTCTGAAATAGAGTTCTTTTTTTTTTGTAGTATTATTCCTCATTAGGCTGCATACATTAGTAATCCTATTTTAATTAGGTTCTAATCTAATTAGTAGTAAGTATTTTCTTTTTTATTTAATAGTCTCTGACTATCCTTAAATAAAGGATAGAGCAATTCTTTTTTCTAGAGATTCTAGAGAAAACGAGACAAAGTGAAGCAAAAGAGTTTTCTTTGTATAAGAATTAGGTCTATACCATATCTAAATAGAATGGAAATCCAAAAGAAAGATAGTGGGGATTCCATTGGATGAATCCTTAAGGAAGACATGGCACAAAAGAAACAAAAGCTAAAGTAAGCGCTCTTTGGTTTGAGCAAAAGAGATTCGATTCTTGTTTCGCCGAGGAAAAGAGAGAAGTTCTGGATAAATTGACAATGCCAACTGAATTAACTAATTTTAGTTCGGCCTATTTCACATTAATGGGAGTACATTTATGTTCCTGCTTCACGAATATGATATTTTTTGGACATTTCTAATAATAGCAAGCCTTATTCCTATTTTGGTATTTTGGATTTCAGGGCTTTTAGCCCCGAGTAGTGAAGGACCGGAGAAGCTTTCTAGTTATGAATCGGG